CCTTTGTTCAGGGCGGGTACAGGCCCAAGCTCTTCTTCCTTCGTTCCGTTCCCATGCCAGTGAAAAAAGGGGGGATAGACACTAAGGAACCCACATCTATCGATTTAAGAGGAAAGGGGAGAACCTGTGCCCTTCCCCACCATCTTCTGCTTATTCCGGCCAACAAAACGATTCAAGCTATGAAGAACTCGCCAATGACTTTGATTTCAACCCTTGCCCGGGAACAAATGCTTCAAGGATGTACTTCCTTGGTCCCGCCGTTACCAGTAGCAGGAGATTACCTAACTACAGGACCCGAGTCATCCATCTTCTTCCCAGTGGCTAGGCACCTGCCCACTCTGCCGCAAAAGGGGGCCGCTTTCTTCCCCCAAAAAATGCCAGTTCCACCATCAGGGCCCAGCAAGCAGCATAATTCTGTTCCGAGGCTGCGTTTCATTCCAGCAACAGTAGTATATGGTTCAAAACGCCTTGTTCCATCCGGCGCGAATCCCCTCCATCACTAGTATAGTGGAGGTGTTATTTGTATTGCAATAATGAAGAAATGTACGAACACAAATAATGAGCAGACCCGCCCACTTTTATATGTGGGTTCATTTCATAATGTATTTTTGTTTTGAATAAAGAAGCGCGCTCCTGTTAGTGTAACGTAGGTGTCTTTCTCGGTTGATGGATGGGATAAATGCCTATATCGCTTTGTAATGTTATTGTCATGTTGATGCTATTGCTATATGAAAGAATAGAATCTAAAAAAGTTGCTTGAGTCCCATTCTTTAGAATTGTCTTTCTCGTACTGTGTAAACGAACTGAAAGTATGAATTGTGTACTCAACAGGAATCGGGAAGACTTTTGGATAGCACGTGAGATCAACTACTTAGAATACGCAACCATCTTTCTTCGATTATGCTCCTTCTACTTTGAGGAGGAGATCGCTCCTTTCAGGAGACGGGATTCCACTCTTATATATGAAGATGATCCCACCACTTGAAACTGATTCAACAACAGCAATTCTTGGTCAAGCTAAATATTCGTTCATAGCTCGCCAAGACTAGTTGCGCTTGCTTTTCAAAGGCCGTATACTGGTTGATCTGGTCTTTCCTGTGATTCAATCGATTCCTAAGAACTTACCTCTCGCAAGGAACTTCACTATCGTATAGTTTACTCGACTCGAATGCCCTCTTAGCAATTGAATCCGTAACCGCAGCTATTGAGCCTGCTGTGGGAATAAGCGCCGCAGAAGAGGCTGCTATTGACTCCGGTGCTTTAGTATCCGATGTGAGAGTATGAGTACTATGAGCTCTAAGCCTAGGCTCTGGGATGAATTACCGGTTCGAGAAGGGGAATGAAGCTAATCTTTCCCTGTGGCAACAAAAAATACGGGGAAAATGAAATCAGGTACGCTTGAAATGTCCATCTAGGAAGGGAAATCCAAAAGCAAAATGCAAATAGATCGAAGGTACGCTGAGGAAAAGGATCTGATGATCAAATTGGATGTGTTAAGCGTAACACTACGTTTGTTTACAAATCGGCTAGGCCGGCTAAAAAACCGGGTTTTTGGCATAGTTGAAAGGTCGATTCACGAAAATTCTTATTGTACGATAATAGTTGAAAAGCTAACCTCCAAATGAGTGGTCATAGAGTAATTGAATCAAAAAAGCCAGGGTTTTGTAACTTGAAAGTACGTCTAAATCGTGTTTGCACGAGACTAATGTAAGGAGGCGGATTCGGTACACTCTTTCCTCGGATAGAGACAGAGCAAAAGCAGCCTATCTCAGTTCTTCTCCTAAACGTGGGACTCATATTCGTGAGCCGTCAATGGGGGAGGAAGCTCCTCCGTCTCTTCTTCGCCACCTAATCCGTACCTTTACCTTTAGCTGGGTAAAGGCGGGAAGGAAGCTCTTAGTCCTTTTTCAAAGGACTTCGCCCTCTCCACTACCATGCGCAAAGACTCCAACCCTAGCACGAAGAAATAAAGTGGATCAAGCGAATGCCTAGGCCCCTTAGCTCACGGCCAAAACCATTATCGAACCCCTGCACTAGGGCGATCGGTGGCACCAGCTCAGTCACTTGGGCTAGGCCCCACTCAATCTATCAATCTACGGCGCCCTATCATATTAAAAATAAAAATGAAGTTCACCCCACCTAGCAGCCAAATTTTGGACGCCTCCCCAGCCCTGATCCTATCGCGCCAGACAAGAGTGGGATAATAGGCTGTAGTGCCATTATTCAAGATAAGGCTGGGCAATGTAGATAAATTGTTTAAGCTGTTTACATTAGAAGATCCGGAGCAGCTCCCGCGGCTGATTGGTCCAGACCTTCGATCCAGGAAAACAGACAGACTCCTTAGCTCAGAAAAAGAAGGAATTTGGCTTTGCCTATCGGCAATAACTCCGTTCCTTGTTGCGCGCTGGGCATTATCCTTCGACCCCGAACACTTGGAATTATCCTAGCATTGACCCCCTGCAAAGGTCCTTTAGGTCGGAGCAGATCTCCTCTAGTCCTGGCTTGGGTGGGACTACCGATAATCCACTTTTCTCACCAAGGGAGATAGAAAAAGTCTGATCAGAAGATGCATCTGTGAATGGAAATTGGCTTGCTAAGTTTCCCCGATATACAAGATAAAAAAGATAGACTTGAAGTCGACGTCTAGGAAAGGAACTCGGCGAGCTCACTTTTCTCGGTAGGCGAGATGCCACTTTCTCGATCGGAAGATGCCTCTCAGAATGGAACTCGACGTGCTATCCAAAATCCCGCGAAAATGAAAGAAGGTAAACTTGAAATGGAAGTCTATGAAGGCAAATTCATTCTTTTCTTACGAGATTTCTTGTCCAACCTCAGGAAGTAGGCCTCCCTTCTTCTCTGATGATGAAAGCTGGCTGGCGTCAATCCTAGAATTGATGCATTTAGCTGACCTCTCTCTGCATACGCATTTCCCTCCTGTCGATAGTCCTGCTCAGTAGAACAAAGTCGGGAATACAACCCTTGAACTTTTATGGTCCAATTTTTCCAAGTAAGTAGGTGCTGGGCTGACTGAAGCGGGCAAAGTTAGTAGTCCAAATCCTATTCCCGAGATCAATAGCATACATCTGCCTGCAACTATATAGGAACGAAGCGAGCCTAGGCAGGTGAGCGAGTGGGAGTGCAGGTTAACGCGGGTGTAGCTAACGAGCGAATTTTGTGCTGCTCCTGTAGGAATCGAAAAAGCGAACCCAACAACTTTTCAAACAATCATGGAAATCGCTTTAAGTGCGCCCCGCCAGATGTGAATGGAATATCGATCCACTTCAACTAAGATATAAGGACTGAGCCAACCTCCCTTTCTTCTTCCACGCTTTCCCCTAAGTTGAAATAGTTGTCAAGAATGGGCTTTTTCTTAGTCCCCTTCAGTGGATTTCAAATCATCTCTTGAAGAATCGAGTATATAGTTTCAAGTATCAGCGGGAACCCCGGTACACTAGACTCTGAAGCGACGGTGGTGTAATACCGGTATATCGTATAGGCTGATAGAGAAGAAGAGATCAGTAGGCGAATAGCGCGGTTCGGGCTTATAGACTAACGATTCGGCGATGCGGACTGCTACAGAGTTTCTGCTTGGAGGTTAGGCGGTTTAGGTGAAACGGGGCTACGAGGTAAAGAAAAGACTTTTTCATAGTCCCCACCTTCGGTTGTTCGAAAATCCCTTTCTTCCAAGATCGTATATAATCGAGCGGCTCGCGCATCTGTTCTTTTCTTACTTAATAGGTTAGGGGCTAGGCTCCTTGTCAGCCATAGTCGGCGGGACTGTTTGCCCCAATCTCATATTCTCCCCCGATGGGTGGTCGAGCTACTATGCTTTTCAATTGAGTGGCATTTCGCTCCGTGCCGATTAGTCACTCTGATCGCTCATCCATGAGCTGGCGCTTTCATTATACTAATACCTTTAGTTGGTTTGCTTTATGTGAGGAGTCTCAGAAAGCTCCTATTCTTCCTAAGCCCTCTTTTCTACATACATTCCTGGGGTTGTAGGTTGCTTGGTTTGCTTCACAGCGTTCCAAATCTCTATCGTCAAATAACATATATAAGGTAGAAGCCGCTCAGACGATGTTCTCTTGCCCCCTCGGGAAAGCGGTTTCACTCGTTTCCTCTTTCAAGGAATCCCTTCGCTCCACTCTCCCTCAAGCTGGTGCATTAGAGTAAATCATGCCCAGCTTGCTCAAGAGACTCTGAATGCGATCACGCCCAAGGGACTTTGTGAACATGTCGGCTAACTGATCTTCGGTCTGAACATATGGAGTGCAAATTTCCTTTGAGACAACCTTTTCCCTCACAAAGTGCATTAAAGACAGGGCCACCTCCATATGTTTTGTCCTTTCATGGAAGACCAGATTGGTGGATATGTGGATAGCAGCTTGGTTGTCCCTTTCTAGTAAGGGGGGCATCCTCATTGGTCCAGAAACAAAAAAACCAAGCTCCTGCATGAAACTCTTGAGCCAGACCAACTCACACGTAGTATGAGCCATAACCCTATACCCCTACTTCTTTAGGCTCTGCACTCGATCTCGCCACACCTTAAAGTACTATCGGCTGTTTTTTGCTTTGTAACGTGACTAGGTTACCCCCTTCGTACAGTACCCAGTAGTGGAGCGCCTATCACAATGTGAGCCAGCCCAGTCCGCATCGGAATAAGCAGATAGTTACAAGTGACCATGGTTACCATATAGGATCCCTTTACCAGGAGATGCCTTGAGATACCAAAGAATCCGATGAACTGCTTCTAAATGAGGAACTGATGGCTCACTACACCAACAGCGTAGGTAAGGTCCGGTCTCGTAATAGTGAGGGTCTGAAAGAGGCTTTCCAACTAACCTTTGATACGCTCTAGGATCAGTTCCCCTTCTTCAGTGCTGAGACGATGATGAACCTCCATAGGCGAGTCTATAGGCTTCGCACCAAGTTTTCCTGTTTCCCGAAGAAGATCAAGAACGTACTTCCTCTGGGAGATATAAATGCCACGTTTAGATCGAGCAACTTCGATACCCAATCAGTCTCTTAGTTCTCCAAGATCTTTGATGTCAAAAACTTTACCCGCCTTGATGGATTTCCCATCATCACCAGTAAGGACAATATCTTCCACATACACTAGAAGAACAGTTGTTCTTTCGGCCCTTCGTTTGATGAACACGGAGTAGTCTGCATGGCACCGCCTGAACCCAATCTCTACCATAGCCCCGCTAAATCTCTCAAACCACGCTCTGGGAGACTGTTTGAGACCGTAGATGGCTTTCCTGAGTTTGCACACTTTGCCTTCCTCCCCCTTACACGTGAATCCAGGTGGAGGAGTCATATATACTGATTCTTGAAGGTCACCATTCAAGAATGCCTTCTTGACATCCAGTTGATATAGAGGCCATCCCTTGTTGGCTGCAATGGAAAGGAGAAGGCGAACGGATTTCATCTTTGCAACGGGGGCAAAGGTTTCTTCATAATCAACGCCATAAGTCTGAGTGAACTCCTTTGCTACTAACCGGGCCAACTATCTTTCTATGGACCCATCAGGCCTTCACGGTATAAACCCATCTGCATCCCCCCCCCATCATAAGTAGGGCCTTTCCCTTCAGGCAATGGAACAAGTTCCCAAGTCCCATTTCTCTGCAAGGCTTCCATTTCCTCTTCCATAGCTTTCTTCCACTTCGGGTGAGACAATGCTTCGGCAAGACTGGAAGGTTCTCTGATTGAAGAAATGGCTGCTTGAAAGTCAGGGCACGATAAGAGAGAAAATGGCTAATGGGATGGTTAGTACATGATCTCTTTCCTTTCCTAAGAGCAATTGGTAAATCAAGATCCGAGGAAGAAGAAGCAACAGGAGAAAGAGGAGGTATTTCAGTGATAGGCGTACCTGAGTCCTGAGAGGGAATTTGATAGGTCATCGTTGGCTCAATGGACTGTGCCTTCTTCTTCTGTCTCTGATATGTCTTAAGCTCACAAGGCGGAAACTGAGGCGCCCCGTCCAAGGAGTGACTCTCTCTCAGCTCAGAACTAGGATAGATGGATGCACTATTTTAAGAGGGAAGAACCACTTGTGATCTGCTTCCCTCATCACTACACTTCTCCCCCTTCGGGAAGCCACCATCACAAAGTAGCTTCCCTTGGTTTGAAAAAGAAAAGGGCGCTATGCCACCTGAATTGTGTAGTTAGAGTTATCACCTCACACTGGGAGTGCTGCTCAAGCGCTGAGCTAACTACAGGTCTGGATCTTTCATCGGATGATGAATTCTCTTCTGGAAAAGGAACTACAACCTATGCCCAAAAAAACCCACCGCCCTTATACCGCGCCGTGCGCGCCAAACACCTTCACGCAATACCGCGAAGCAAGCAAAGCTGGAGCTCGGGCCCGCCGATTACAGATCGTCGTGGGCTCAAACCAGCTCTCGTTAAGCCAGAAAACCTTCGCTTGGCACACTTTTGAAACAAACTACAAGAAAACGCCTTACGGGAATCAAGGGCTTTCAAATAAGAAATATTTATTAAAAATTATCTACTAAATCCTTATTTCGTTATTCTAAGTATAAGGAAAAAGCATCAAACGAAAAAAGAGCTCACAACCCAGTTGATCTCACTGGTGTCTACAACAGACGGTTAGGATCATTGGATCAGCACGACCTTGAGCTATGGGCCACCCAAGAGATGGGCCAAAAATCCCACAGTCTGGACTGATGAGTTGGTTGGGCCCGTATAGGGCCTATGGTGCCAATACCACCATATAAGACGTAGACATCATCAAAGCCCTTGTTCTCATTTCTCTTTCTTTTGAAAAAACTAAAAACCGGCTCGTTGGTAAGAACCCATGGACGGCCAAAGGACTTTTTTTGACTTCCAACGACTATTCAACCAACGAATTCATTCTATTTTTTAACCAAAAGAGTTCGAAATCAGGACGCCCGCACGTCCGGCCACCTCCTAATCCTATCAACCTACCTGTGTCGTACATACATCACAACATGGAGGGTGGGTCCTACCAAGGAGATCACCCAAGCTAAATATGACCCATCTCATGATCCCAAGATCCCAACCGTCCTTAGACATGGTCATCAATCTGGACCGCCTTTGTATGCACTTCTGTCCATTGCTTCGGAGCATTCTTTCTCAGGCGATTGGACAGGATTTTTCTATCCGCAGCAAGGTCTTTATAATAATCAAAGATAAAATGGAAGCAAAAAAGAAAGATTTGAAGTGGATTTATTTCGGTAATCTTGTCAGGGAAAGTTCTGGCGAATTCGATAGAATGATCATGGACTTGGATTTGACCATCCTTAATTTGATTTGTTGGCCAAGAAACTAAACTTCTTCTTGGAAGAGCTTCATCTTTTTTGCGGACAGGGCCATGCCGTATCTCTCAATTGCTTTCCTGAAGGCTTCAAGATGCTTGGCTTGGCTTGGCTTGGCTTGGCTTGGCTTGGCTTGGCTTGGCGACGTCTTGATCTTTAGTAAAGACGTCATCGATATAGGCTATTGCAAAGGAGTCAAACGGCCGGATGATCTGATCCATGATGCGTTGAAATTCTGACGGGGCATTCTTCAACCCGAATGGCATGACGCACCATTCATACTGCCCCATTGGGACCGAGAATGCCGTCTTGTATCGATCTTTCTCAGCGATTCGAACTTGCCAAAATCCTGATTTAAGGTCGAACTTGCTCAATATTATTGCTCCATCTCTTCTTAGAAAAAGTGTTTGTCGATTAGGTACGGGATACCTAATCCACTGGAGGGCCTCTGAAAGGGGTTTATAGTTGATCACTAACCTTGGCATTCTCCTTTCTTGCTCATTTAAGTTATTGACGTATTTTGCAGCGCTGGACCATGGACTCTTACTTGGCCTAATTAGGCCCTTCTTCAAGAGATCATCCACTTCTTCCAACATTATGACTTCTTTCGGGCATCTGAACTGCTCTTGATTTAGTGGGGATGCTTTTTCTCGTCGAAACCCTTGCGATAAGGAAGTTCAACTTCCCACGTGTGACGTTCCCAAAAAGCCTTTGGGTTAAGGGAACAGACCGTCTTTTCAAAATGATCGCAGACTTATTCTATTTTCGCCTTAAGACGAGGAGTTTTGACAGAGCAGCTGCTCGGTAATTCTCAGCCTTGGGATTTCGGCCTTGATGCTGGATATCATAGCATCGATGGCCTCCTTTTCTTGTCTGAGTTGCCTGATCCTCTCGCTAGGGTAACGAATTCGAAGAAGACTCTCCGGCCTTTCATTGTTCCCTCCCTTTCTTCCGACTTCAAAAGGCCTGATGGTGGAAAGAAATGGGGCCCCAACCCAAGTAGGGCTGCATACTCAAGACCTTCCATAAGGACGAAGTCGTATTTGGCACAGTTTTTCTCTTTGCAGACATGTACGCCTCGAACTAAGTGCGGAGTCCTGAGCTTAGAGCCATCAAAACTATATGCCTGTTCTTGGCACGTCTCCCAGCAAACTACAGCTCGAAAGCGCCAAACCGCGGTTAGGGGGTCGTTAGACCGCAGCTTGCTTGATCCTAACCTGGTTTCGGATGACTAGAGTGATGCTCTTAGCTATCCCTTCTCCCTATAAGAAATTGGTAAGCTTTATATTATCTGGCTAGAGATAAAGCCCTTGGTCCCGCGTAGAAAAGGGAAGTGCGCTCCTGCGCACTTCGGCCATCACAACCTTTACGTTGCTAACTTGAAGTATGCTTCTTCTCATGTAGTGTAGGCTGCTGACGGAACTACACCTAAAATCATGCTCCTCCGATTGCTTGTTCTTTGAGCCGTATCTTGCTGGGTGCAGTTTATTAACCATACGAGAGGCAGTTCGGGTTGAAAGTGCGGTGCCAGTTGCTGCTGTCGGGCGTGCTTAGTCTAATTGCTTTATTTCCTATTATGTTTACTTTCTTGTGGCTTTTGATTCGAAGGGACGGAGGCAGAAGGACTAGCAGTGACCGGAAACGACAGCCAGGAGAGCGGGTGGCTTGTTGACAGGGGCAAGAGACAAAGAAGGAGACGACATAGAGTTTCCACCCCGGTTCAAACCAATATCATTTGACTGGGGTCGCCGGTGATAAAAACTCTTTTCTCCAAGTGGAACGAGGCGCTGACCAACAATCATCCCACCCAGCAAGAAAACGCCTACGGTAATAAGGGCTAACGCACACTTTTGAAACTACAAGAAAACGCCTTACGGGAATCGAGGAACGGAACTCTACAAACAAGCGCAAGCGCGCTAGCAAGAAAACGCATTACGGCAATAAAGGGCGTTAGCCTTACGGCTTTCGCGCTCAGCAAGAAAACGGATGCGCGTTGCTAACGCCTTACGGCTGGCTTTCGCGCTAGCGCGCTCGTCCGTTGCTTGTTTGCTTGTTGGGTTGCTTGCATTGGTTCTGGAACTGGACAACCTCACTCTCGCTCGATGCTTTTCATAGCGTAGCTTCGTACCCGAACAATAATCGGATCCGGGCCTAATACCTTGCTATTGTTCGGCCTGAAACAACTGTATGTAGTAGAGAGAGAGAGGGGCTTTTTGCGAAAGGCTATCAACGTATACGTATATAGATATAGTGAGTGTGCGTGCAGGGTGTAGGTGTACCACTTACGAGAAAGAACCCCAAGTCAGTCAAGTAGTTAACCAAACACAAGTAAGTAGTTCGTCAGTCCTTCCTCCGACGCCTCCCGTGCATTCTTCTGCATTTCATCATGTTTGTTGTGTTGTTCCGTTCATAGGTCTGTCTCCTCCCTCTCCTTAAGTTAAGAAAAAGAATCATGCTGCTGGATTGAACGAACATTGTAAGAACCACCAACCACAGGCCACCCACGTCTATTTTGTCTTTTGAACAAAGAGGCAAACGCCTGAATAATCCTAATTTTTTGTCCTTTTTATTTGAGTTCATAATCACTGGCAGGTTTCATTAATAAAAAGAAAAGCGGAGGCCCGCCATCTGCTAGCATTGTGGTTTGGAATCGATTCTTTATCAATGGCCCACCCTTTCTTTGAACCTTGTCAATGATC